TTTTCCTTCTTCTTGTTGCTGGATATCTCGTTCGTATACATCTTCTCTTTGTTTCCCGAGCCTCTAGTGAGTTACAGACAGAGTTAGAAAAGATCAAATCTTTGATGATTCCATCATACATGATGGAATTTCGAAAACTTCTGGATAGGTATCCTACATCTGAACTGAATCCTTTCTGGTTAAAGAATCTCTTTCTAGTTGTTCTGGAACAATTAGGAGATTCTCTGGAAGAAATACGGGGTTCTGCTTCTGGTGGCAACATGCTATTGGGTGGTGGTCCCACTTATGGGGTCAAATCACTACGTTCTAAGAAGAAATATTGGAAGATCAATCTCATCGATCTTGTAAGTATCATACCAAATCCCATCAATCGAATCCTTTTTTCGAGAAATACGAGACATCTAAGTCGTACAAGTAAAGAGATCTATTCATTGATAAGAAAAAGAAAAAACGTGAACGATGATTGGATTGATGAGAAAATAGAATTCTGGGTAGCGAACAGTGATTCGATTGATGATGAAGAAAGAGAATTCTTGGTTCAGTTCTCCACCTTAACGACAGAAAAAAGGATTGATCAAATTCTATTGAGTCTGACTCATAGTGATCATTTATCAAAGAATGACTCTGGTTATCAAATGATTGAACAACCGGGATCAATTTCCTTACGATACTTAGTTGACATTCATCAAAAGGATCTAATGAATTATGAGTTCAATAGATCCTGTTTAGCAGAAAGACGGATATTCCTTGCTCATTATCAGACAATCACTTATTCACAAACCTCGTGTGGGGCTAATAGTTTTCATTCCCCATCTCCTCATGGAAAACCCTTTTCGCTCCGCTTAGCCCTATCCCCTTCTAGAGGTATTTTAGTGATAGGTTCTATAGGAACTGGACGATCCTGTTTGGTCAAATACCTAGCGACAAACTCCTATGTTCCTTTCATTACGGTATTTCCGAACAAGTTCCTGGATGACAAGCCTAAAGGTTATCTTATTGATGATATCGATATTGATGATAGTGACGATATTGATGATAGTGATGATGACCTTGATCTTGATATTGATACGGAGCTGCTAACTATGACGAATGTGCTAACTATGTATATGACGCCGAAAATAGACCAATTTGATATCACCCTTCAATTCGAATTAGCAAAAGCAATGTCTCCTTGCATAATATGGATTCCAAACATTCATGATCTGCATGTGAATGAGTCGAATTACTTATCCCTCGGTCTATTAGAGAACTATCTCTCCAGGGATTGTGAAAGATGTTCCACTGGAAAGATTCTTGTTATTGCTTCGACTCATATTCCCCAAAAAGTGGATCCCGCTCTAATAGCTCCGAATAAATTAAATACATGCATTAAGATACGAAGGCTTCTTCTTCCACAACAACGAAAGCACTTTTTCATTCTTTCATATACTAGGGGATTTCACTTGGAAAAGAAGATGTTCCATACTAACGGATTCGGGCCCATAACCATGGGTTCCAATGCGCGAGATCTTGTAGCACTTATCAATGAGGCCCTATCGATTAGTATTACACAGAAGAAATCCATTATAGAAACTAATACAATTAGATCAGCTCTTCATAGAAAAACTTGGGATTTTCGATCCCAGATAAGATCGGTTCAGGATCATGGGATCCTTTTCTATCAGATAGGAAGGGCTGTTACACAAAATGTACTTCTAAGTAATTGCCCCATAGATCCTATATCTATCTATATGAAGAAGAAATCATGTAAGGGAGGGTATTCTTATTTGTACAAATGGTACTTCGAACTTGGAACGAGCATGAAGAAATTCACGATACTTCTTTATCTTTTGAGTTGTTCTGCCGGATCGGTCGCTCAAGATCTTTGGTCTTCATCCAGACACGATGAAAAAGATTGGATCACTTCTTATGGATTCGTTGAGAATGATTCTGATCTAGTTCATGGCCTATTACTATTATTACTATTAGAAGTAGAAGGCGCTCTGGCTCTGGCGGGATCCTCACGGACAGAAAAATATTGCAGTCAGTTTGATAATAATCGAGTGACATTACTTCTTCGGTCCGAACCAAGGAATCAGTTAGATATGATGCAAAATGGATCTTGTTCTATCGTTGATCAGAGATTTCTATATGAAAAATACGAATCGGAGTTTGAAGAAGGGGAAGGGGCCCTCGATCCGCAACAGATAGAGGAGGATTTATTCAATCACATAGTTTGGGCTCCTAGAATATGGCGCCCTTGTGGCAATCTATTTGATTGTATCGAAAGGCCCACTGAATTGGGATTTCCCTATTGGACTGGGTCATTTCGGGGTAAATGGATCATTTATCATAAAGAGGATGAGCTTCAAGAGAATGATTCGGAGTTCTTGCAGAGTGGAACCATGCAGTACCAGACACGAGATAGATTTTCCAAAGAACAAGGCTTTTTTCGAACAAGCCAATTCATTTGGGATCCTGCGGATCCATTCTTTTCCCTATTCAAAGATCAGCCCTCTGT